AATGAATTGCCTGATAAAAGGGCTACTTTGATAGAGTAGATTATATAATTTAAAATTATATTCATTATATTTGGCAGAATTAAACTACCTCTTAAAGTATCAAAAACTTTTGTGCATCATACACCAAAATATATTTTTTTAAAAAAAGATAAGCTAAAAAAGCTTATGGGTTCATACCCCGTCTATAAAGGTTATAGTCCTTTTCTTTTTAATTTTCAAAAATTCATCAAAAATTATATTTATTATTATTGTAATAATAGGAACCATAATAGCAGTTTCAGCTAATTCATGGGTTAATTCTTGAATAGGCTTAGAAATTAATTTATTAGCATTTATTCCCTTAATAAATGACACAAATAATTTAAAATCTACAGAAGCTTCTCTAAAATATTTTCTTACCCAAGCTTTAGCCTCAAGTATTTTATTATTTTCAGTAATTATATACTATATAAAAATAAATTATACTTTTATAATAGAAGAAAATCAATCAATTAAAATAATTATTATAACTTCTCTTCTTATAAAAAGAGGGGCTGCCCCTTTCCATTTTTGATTTCCAGAAGTAATAGAAGGTTTATCATGAATTAATAGACTAATTTTAATAACATGCCAAAAATTAGCCCCATTTATACTTCTTTCTTATATTATTAGAAAATCATTTTCAATTATAATTTCTATTATAACTATCACCATTGGATCATTAGGAGGACTAAATCAAACTTCCCTACGAAAAATTATAGCTTTCTCTTCCATTAATCATTTAGGTTGAATATTAAGTGCTTTAATAATTAATTCAAATTTATGAATTTTATATTTTATTTTTTATTCAATATTATCAGCCAGAATTATTATAATATTTAATACAAGTAAATTATTTCATTTTAACCAACTATTTTCTAACAACAACTCAATTATAATAAAATTATCAACTATAATTAATTTCTTATCACTTGGAGGATTACCCCCATTTTTAGGATTTTTCCCTAAATGAATAGTAATTCAACAATTATCAATTAATAACCAAAGAATATTAGTATTTTTTCTTATAGTAATAACTTTAATCACTCTATTTTTTTATCTTCGAATATGCTTCTCATCTATAATAATTAATCATCAAAATAGAAATTGAATAATTAACGTAAAAAATTCATATATTGTAAAAATCTATTTATTCAACACTGCAATTTCTATTTTAGGGCTACCTTTAATAACTTCTATATTTTACATAATATAAGGCTTTAAGTTAAAAAAACTAATAGCCTTCAAAGCTATAAATATAAGATAAATCTTTTAAGCCTTAGTACAATGTACTCCTTTAGAATTGCAGTCTAATATCATTTATATGAATATAAAGCCTGATTAAAGAGATAATTCTCATAAATAGATTTACAATCTAACGCCTAAACTTCAGCCATTTAATCGCGACAATGACTTTTCTCAACTAATCATAAAGATATTGGAACTTTATACTTCATTTTTGGAGCATGAGCTGGAATAGTAGGTACTTCTTTAAGAATTATTGTTCGAGCTGAATTAGGACACCCAGGTGCCTTAATTGGTGATGATCAAATTTATAATGTAGTAGTTACTGCTCATGCATTTATTATAATTTTCTTTATAGTTATACCTATTATAATTGGAGGATTCGGAAACTGACTTGTACCATTAATATTAGGAGCACCAGATATAGCTTTCCCTCGAATAAATAATATAAGATTCTGAATACTACCCCCATCACTGACTCTTCTACTAGCCAGTAGAATAGTAGAAAATGGAGCAGGTACAGGCTGAACAGTATACCCCCCTCTATCCTCAGGAATTGCCCATGGAGGAGCATCTGTTGATTTAGCTATTTTCTCTCTTCATTTAGCTGGTATTTCATCAATTTTAGGAGCTGTAAATTTTATTACTACAGTAATTAATATACGATCACCAGGAATTACATTAGACCGAATACCCCTATTTGTATGATCTGTTGTAATTACCGCAATTTTACTTCTTCTTTCACTACCCGTTTTAGCAGGTGCTATTACAATATTATTAACAGATCGTAATTTAAATACATCATTCTTTGACCCAGCAGGAGGAGGAGACCCAATTCTGTACCAACACTTATTTTGATTCTTTGGTCACCCAGAAGTATACATTTTAATTTTACCAGGATTCGGAATAATTTCACATATCATTAGACAAGAATGTGGAAAAAAAGAAACATTTGGTTCACTAGGAATAATTTATGCTATACTAGCTATTGGTCTTCTAGGATTTATTGTATGAGCCCACCACATATTCACTGTAGGAATAGACGTAGACACACGAGCCTATTTCACTTCAGCTACAATAATTATTGCTGTTCCAACTGGAATTAAAATTTTCAGTTGACTAGCTACTCTTCATGGAACTCAACTTTCTTACTCCCCAGCCTTATTATGAGCTCTAGGATTTGTTTTCCTATTTACAGTAGGAGGATTAACTGGAGTTGTATTAGCTAACTCTTCAATTGATATTATTCTTCATGACACATATTATGTAGTTGCCCATTTCCATTATGTTTTATCAATAGGAGCTGTATTTGCAATTATAGGAGGTTTTATTCACTGATACCCCTTATTTACAGGATTAACTCTAAATCAAAAATGACTTAAATCTCAATTCGTCATTATATTTATTGGAGTAAATTTAACATTTTTCCCCCAACACTTCTTAGGATTAGCAGGAATACCACGACGGTATTCTGATTATCCAGATGCTTATACAGCATGAAATATTGTATCAACAATTGGTTCATCAATCTCACTTTTAGGAATTTTATTTTTCCTTTTTATTATTTGAGAAAGAATAACAACTCAACGACAAATTATATTTTCAACACAACTTAGATCATCAATTGAATGATTTCAAAATACACCCCCCGCTGAACATAGCTATTCAGAACTACCTTTATTAAATAACTTCTAATATGGCAGATTAGTGCAATGGATTTAAGCTCCATATATAAAGTATATTACTTTTATTAGAAAACTTATGTCAACATGAGCTAATTTAGGATTACAGGATAGAGCATCACCTCTAATAGAACAATTAATTTTTTTCCATGATCATGCAATGCTTATTCTAATTATAATTACAGTAATAGTTAGTTACTTAATAATTATACTAGGCTTTAATTCATTTACAAATCGATTTTTACTTCACGGCCAAACTATTGAAGTAATTTGAACTATTCTCCCAGCCGTTGTTCTATTATTTATTGCATTTCCTTCCCTTCGACTACTTTATCTTTTAGACGAAATTAATGAACCAGTAATTACTCTAAAATCTATTGGTCACCAATGATACTGAAGTTATGAATATTCAGACTTCAAAAATATTGAATTTGATTCTTATATAGTACCAACTAATGAATTACCAACTGAAGGATTTCGATTATTAGATGTTGACAACCGAATTGTATTACCAATAAATTCTCAAATTCGAATTCTAGTTACTGCAGCCGATGTAATTCATTCATGAACTATTCCAGCTTTAGGAGTAAAAGTTGATGGAACTCCAGGTCGTCTAAATCAAACTAACTTTATAATTAATCGTCCTGGATTATTTTTTGGGCAATGTTCTGAAATCTGTGGAGCAAATCACAGATTTATACCTATTGTAATTGAAAGTGTCCCAGCAAAGTTTTTTATTAAATGAATTTCTTCAATAAATTAAATTCATTAGATGGCTGAAAGCAAGCACTGGTCTCTTAAACCACATTATAGTAAATTAGCACTTACTTCTGATGATCTAAACTAAAAAATTAGTTAAAAAAATAACATTAGTATGTCAAACTAAAATTATTAGAATCTAATATTTTTTGATTCCTCAAATAGCCCCCCTTAGATGATTAATTTTATTTTTTGTGTTTACTTTATCCTTTATTATATTTTGTATTATAAATTATTTTATTTATTCTCCTCAACCCACTCTTATAAAATCAAGAAAAAAATCTTTTACAGCCTTTAATTGAAAATGATAACTAATTTATTTTCTGTATTTGACCCTTCTTCAAGAATTTTTAATTTATCTTTAAATTGATTAAGAACCTTTGTTGGTTTAATATTTATTCCCTCAATATTCTGGCTATTACCGTCTCGATACCATTTTATATGAAATAAAATTACTTCTACTCTTCATAACGAATTTAAAACTTTATTAAGCCCAGGGGGTAAATTAGGTAGAACATTAATCTTTATTTCCCTATTTTCAATAATTATATTTAATAATTTCCTTGGATTATTCCCATATATTTTTACAAGAACAAGCCATATAACTCTAACTTTAGCTTTGGCCCTCCCATTATGACTTAGATTTATAATTTATGGATGAATTAACCATACACAGCATATATTTGCCCACTTAGTACCCCAAGGAACTCCCGCTGTTCTTATACCTTTTATAGTATGTATTGAAACTATCAGAAACGTAATTCGGCCAGGAACATTAGCTGTTCGATTAACTGCTAATATAATTGCAGGACATTTATTACTAACTTTACTAGGTAACACAGGACCCTCACTGCCTTCGTCAATTGTAATTCTATTAATTGGGGCACAAATTGCCCTTCTTGTTTTAGAATCAGCTGTAGCCATCATTCAATCTTATGTATTTGCAGTTCTTAGAACTCTCTACTCTAGAGAAGTTAATTAATGTCAACACATTCAAATCACCCATTTCATTTAGTAGATTACAGACCTTGACCCCTAACTGGAGCTATTGGAGCTATAACTACTGTTTCAGGTTTAGTAAAATGATTCCACCAATATGACTCTAGACTTCTATTTCTAGGAACATTTATTACAACACTTACTATATACCAGTGATGACGAGATATTACCCGAGAAGGCACATACCAAGGCCTTCATTCATACGTTGTAACTATTGGACTACGGTGAGGAATAATTTTATTCATTGTATCAGAAGTATTTTTTTTTATTTCTTTTTTCTGAGCTTTTTTTCACAGAAGATTATCGCCAGCAATTGAACTTGGCTCTATATGACCTCCAGCAGGTATTATCCCATTTAATCCATTCCAAATTCCTCTATTAAATACAGCTATTTTACTTGCCTCAGGAGTTACTGTTACATGAGCTCATCATAGACTTATAGAAGGAAATCATTCCCAAGCTGCACAAGGATTATTCTTTACAATTCTTCTAGGAATTTATTTTTCAATCCTTCAAGCTTACGAATATATTGAAGCCCCTTTCACAATTGCTGACTCTGTTTATGGCTCTACTTTTTTTATAGCAACTGGATTCCATGGTTTGCACGTTTTAATTGGAACTTCATTCCTTGCAATTTGTCTAATCCGACACCTTAAATTTCATTTCTCAATAAACCATCATTTTGGATTCGAAGCAGCAGCTTGATACTGACACTTTGTTGATATTGTTTGATTATTTCTTTATATTTCTATTTACTGATGAGGTAGATAATTATCTATGTAGTATAAAGTATATATGACTTCCAATCATAAGGTCTATTAATAAATAGTATAGATAATTTTTATAACACTTATAGCAAGATCTATTATCCTAGCAATTTCAGTTTTAGTAATAATAATTGCCTCAATCATTTCAAAAAAATCCATTCTTGACCGTGAAAAAAATTCACCTTTTGAATGCGGATTTGACCCTAAATCATCTTCTCGAATCCCTTTTTCACTTCAATTCTTCTTAATTGCTATTATTTTTCTTATTTTTGATGTAGAAATTGCTCTAATTTTACCCATTATTGTTATTTTTAATTTATCAAATTTAATAGTATGAACACTCACAAGTATTATTTTCATCATAATTTTATTAATTGGGCTATTCCATGAATGAAATCAAGGAGCATTAAATTGATCTTATTAGGGTTGTAGTTAATTATAACATTTGATTTGCAATTAAAAAGTATTGATTTATCAATCTACCTTATAAGAATATGAAGCGATAAATTGCAATTAGTTTCGACCTAATCTTAGATGAAATTCATCCTTATTCTTATTAATTGAAGCCAAAAAGAGGCATGTTACTGTTAATGACAAAATTGAGAAATTCTCCAATTAAAGAAGTATGATGAATCAAATAAAAGCTGCTAACTTTTTTTTTTAATGGTTAAATTCCATTTATACTTCTATTTATATAGTTTAATAAAACATTACATTTTCATTGTAAAATTAAAGAATCTTCTTTTATAAATTACTATTTTTAATTAATTAAACTAATTATATTCAAAGATAAGTTTATCTCCTTAACATCTTCAGTGTCACACTCTAGTTTATAAGCTATTTGAATATCTAAATATAATTATAAAAATAAAAATTACTACTCAAAATACAAAAAATATTAAATAAATTTTTAAATTATTTATATGAAAAAAAGTTAAATTTTTAGAATAAAATATAAAATTTCTATATAAATTCTGAGCCCCAAAATATTCTGACCAACCCTGGTCTAAACTATTAAAATAATCCCCACCTAAAACTAAAGGATATTTAATAATTCCATAAGTTGAAATATAAGGTATAAATCACATTCTCCCCATAAATCATGTAATATTATATAAATTTATTGATTTATTAAAAAAATATAAATTAATATTAGAAATTAAATAACCTATAAAACCTCCAGAAATACAAACAAATAAAGTTAAAAATTTTAATTTATAAGGTAAACAAATTATATAAGGCGTAGGAAAAATTAATCATCTAAGTATTCTTCCCCCAATAATTCTCATAAATAATAACCCTATTATACCCTTAAGTATTACTCAGCCCTCGTCATTTAAAACGTTTAAAGCCCCTCTATGTAAATCCCCAGTTATAGAATAATAAACTAAACGAAATGAATAACTAACAGTTAAACCTGTAGAAAAAAAGAATAAAAAAAATCTTAATATATTTACATAAGATATAGAAACTATTTCTAAAATTAAATCCTTTGAATAAAACCCAGCTAAAAAAGGTATTCCACAAAGAGCCAAATTTGATATATTAAAACAAGTAGATGTAAAAGGTATATAATATGATAAACCCCCTATATAACGAATATCCTGAAAATTATTTATATTATGAATAATAGCCCCTGCACATATAAATAATAAAGCCTTAAATAAAGCATGTGTCAATAAATGAAAAAAAGCTAATTTATAATAACCTATAGATAAAATTCTCATTATTAAACCTAACTGACTTAAAGTGGACAAAGCAATAATTTTTTTTAAATCAAATTCAAAATTAGCACCTAACCCTGCTATAAATATTGTCAAACCAGAAATAACTAATAAAAACTTACCAATCAAAGTATCAACTAATAAAAAATTAAAACGAATTAATAAGTAAACCCCAGCTGTTACCAAAGTTGAAGAATGAACCAAAGCCGAAACTGGTGTAGGAGCGGCTATAGCCGCAGGTAATCAAGAAGAAAAAGGAATTTGGGCACTCTTAGTTATTGCAGCTAAAACAACCAAAGCCCCAATAATAGTTATTCTCAAATCATTTTTTATTAAATCAATATAAAAAATATAATTTCAACTTCCATAATTAATTATTCAAGCAATAGAAAGTAAAAGAGCAACATCACCGATTCGATTTGATAAAGCAGTTAATATACCGGCTCTATAAGACTTCTCATTTTGAAAATAAATTACTAAACAATAAGATACTAAACCTAATCCATCCCACCCTAATAAAATTCTAATTAAATTTGGTCTAATAATTAATATCATTATTGAAAGAACAAAAAATAAAACTAAAATAATAAAACGATTAATATTATAATCTCCTCTTATATATTCCATTCTATAATAAATTACCAAAGAAGAAATTAATAATACAAAAGATATAAATATTAATCTTATTCAATCAAATAAAAAAGTTATTACAATTCTTCTTGAATTTAAAGATACAATTTCCCATTCAATAAATAAAACATAATCATCTATTAAAAAATTAATTCCTGTAATAAATAATCTAATTCTAATTATTAATAAAAAAATAAATCTAATTAAACATACAGATAAAAAATTCACGGTCTAAAACAAATTATTGTATCATTGACACCACAAATCAATATTTTTTATTAAACTATTTAAACTTAAATTCAAAGTAAACATGAATCTCTCTTTAAAATTAATAAATTTAAAGGAAATCAATGTAAAAACAATAAAAGATATTCACGTATATAACCTCCTCTTACAGAATAAATCCCTGAATAAAGTTTTCCGTGTTGTCTATATGAATACAAATATAAAGTATAAGCAGCTCTAAAAAATGATAAAAAAGCAATTATTAATATTGTCAAACTTGATCAGCTAACAATTCTATTTAACAATCTAATTTCACCTAATAAATTTAAAGTTGGAGGAGCTGCCATATTTCCAGCTCTTAACAAAAATCACCATAAAGCTATTCTCGGCATAAAATTAAGTAAACCCTTATTAATTAATAAACTACGGCTACCCAAACGTTCATAAGTAATATTTACTAAACAAAATAAACCTGATGAACACAACCCATGAGCAATTATTAATGTATATGAACCACAAAATCCCCAATATGTTATAGTTATTAATCCTCTTAAAACAATTCCTATATGAGCTACAGAAGAATAAGCTACCAAAGCCTTTAAATCAGATTGCCGTAAACATATTAATCTAACAACAACCCCACCGACTAATCTAATTCTTACTCAAAAACTATTAAATTTTATCCCTAACAAAGATAAAAATGATAAAACTCGTAAAAGTCCATACCCCCCTAATTTTAATATAATACCTGCTAAAATTATTGACCCAGAAACTGGGGCTTCAACATGAGCCTTAGGAAGTCATAGATGAACTAAATATATAGGTATTTTTACTAAAAAAGCAAAAATCATCACCAAATAAAGTAAATTATAAAAATAAAAATTTTTTGATAAAAAGTAAAAATTTATTCTTCCTAAATCATTATAAATATAAAAAATACCAATTATTATTGGTAAAGACGCCAATAAAGTATAAAATAATAAATAAAGTCCAGCCTGCAAACGTTCAGGTTGATACCCCCACCCTAATACTAAAAATATAGTAGGAATTAAACTACCTTCAAAAAATAAATAAAACAAAAATAAATTTATTGTAGAAAATCTCAATAATAATAATATTAAAAGCATCAAAATATTAAAAACAAATAATGACTTATAATTATTTGAAGAATAAACTCTTTCTCTAGCCAATAATATTAATGAACAAATTCATATTCTTAAAAGTACTAAACCATAAGAAATTAAATCACACCCTAAAAAATAACTAACTCTTATAAAATAATTTCTAAAATAATTTATAAAAATAAATATAAAAGATAATAAAAATAATATTATTTGAACCATTCAAAAAGATCTATTCATAAAATTAAAAATTAAAATTATTAATAATATAAAAAAAAATTTTAACATTGTAAAATTCTAAAAGTCTGAAAATAATCATTTCCATGTGTACGAATTATAGACACTAAAATAGATAAACCTAAAGCCCCTTCACAAACTCTAAAAGTTAAAAATACTATTCTAAAAAATTCTTGATACCCTATAAAATTTAAAAATACAATTAAAAAAATAAATAATCTCAAAACAATTATTTCTAATCTAAGTAATATTGATAATAAATGTTTTCGATCTATAACAAAAACAATTAAACCAATAATAAATATATAAATATAAGGAAAAAAATAAATTGTTATCATAAGTTTTAATAGTTTAAATAAAACATTGGTCTTGTAAATCAAAAATAAGATTATTCTTTTAAAACTTCAAGAGAAAGGAAAATACCTTATCATTAATCCCCAAAATTAATATTTTTAAATAAACTACCTCTTGACCTCTTGAAATTACACAACTTATAATCAATTCAATTATTATTATAGCAAGAACAATCTTTTTAAAAATAAATCACCCACTAGCTATAGGATTTATATTACTAGTACAAACATTCTTTATTGCTCTAATTTCAGGCTCAATATTAAAAACCTTTTGATTTTCATATGTTCTATTTCTAATTTTTATTGGAGGAATAATAGTATTATTTATTTACGTAACCTCTCTAGCTTCAAACGAAATATTTTCTATATCTACTAAATTAATTATTATATGTATAATTTTTACAAGATTAATATTAATTTTATCACAATTTACAGAAATTATTTCTATTTCCCCCGCAGAAAATAATGAAATAATAGAAATAAATCTATTAAAATCAACCCTTAAAGAAAATACATTAACATTAAATAAAATTTATAATTTTCCTACAAATATATTAACTTTAATTATAATTAATTACTTATTAATTACATTAGTTGCTATTGTAAAAATTACTAACGTATTTTACGGACCATTACGATCTATAAATTAATGAACAAACCCTTACGATCTTCTCACCCCCTTTTCAAAATTGCAAATAACGCATTAGTTGATTTACCAGCTCCAGTCAATATTTCAGCTTGATGAAATTTTGGTTCACTATTAGGATTATGTTTAATTATCCAAATTTTAACAGGCCTATTTTTAGCCATACACTATACAGCAGATATTAATATAGCATTTAATAGAGTAACACATATTTGTCGAGATGTTAATTATGGATGATTACTTCGAACCCTGCACGCAAACGGAGCATCTTTCTTCTTTATTTGTATTTATTTACACGTAGGTCGTGGAATATATTACAGATCATTCCTTTTTATTCCAACCTGATTAATTGGAGTAATTTTATTATTTGCAGTTATAGGAACTGCATTTATAGGTTATGTATTACCATGAGGACAAATATCATTTTGAGGTGCCACAGTTATTACTAATTTATTATCAGCTATTCCATACCTAGGAACAACCCTAGTACAATGAGTTTGAGGAGGATTTGCAGTAGATAATGCAACTTTAACTCGATTTTTTACATTCCACTTTATTTTACCATTCATTGTTGCAGCTTTAACTATAATTCATTTATTATTTTTACATCAAACAGGCTCAAATAACCCCCTTGGAATCAATTCAAATATAGATAAAATTCCATTCCACCCTTATTTTTCATTTAAGGACATTGTTGGATTCGTAATTATATTAATAATTTTAGTATCATTAACTTTAATTAATCCGTATCTATTAGGAGACCCTGACAATTTTATTCCTGCTAACCCATTAGTTACTCCAGTACATATTCAACCAGAATGATACTTTTTATTTGCATATGCTATTCTACGATCAATTCCTAATAAACTTGGAGGTGTAATTGCTTTAGTCCTATCTATTGCAATTTTAATAATTCTTCCATTTACTAATACTAAAAAATTCCGAGGAATACAATTTTATCCAATTAATCAAGTTTTATTTTGATTAATAGTTACAACTGTCATTTTATTAACATGAATTGGAGCACGGCCTGTAGAAAACCCATATGTAATTACAGGACAACTTCTAACAGTTTTATACTTCTCTTACTTTATTTTAGATCCTATTATTTCAATTTGATGAGATAAATTATTAAATTAGTTAATGAGCTTGATATAAGCATATGTTTTGAAAACATAAGATAGAATTTAAATATTCTATTAACTTTACAAAAAATAATCAACTATAAATAAATTAATAAAAAAACCTTAAATCCTAAAAAAAAAATTAAATAATTTAAAGAAAAAGGTAAAAAACACTTTCAAGCCAAAAATATTAATTTATCATAACGAAACCGTGGTAAAGTTCCACGAGCTCAGATAAATAAAAAAGAAATTAAACTTAACTTTAAATAAAATATTAATTCAAAAATATTACCACCTAAAAAAATTAAACTAAATAACATTCTTATAAATAAAATTCTTGCATATTCAGCTAAAAAAATTAATGCAAATCCTCCTCTTCTATATTCTACATTAAACCCAGATACTAATTCAGATTCACCTTCAGCAAAATCAAAAGGAGTACGATTAGTTTCAGCTAAACAACTAGCAAATCAAACTAATGCTAAAGGCATTATAAAAAAAAAAAATCACATATATTTTTGATAATAAAAAAAATCTAATAAATTAAAACTTCCAATTATTATAATAAAAGATATTATTACCAAAGCTAAACTAACTTCATAAGAAATTGTTTGAGCAACAGCCCGTAAACCCCCTAATAAAGCATAATTAGAATTTGATGATCAACCAGCTACTATTACTGTATAAACTCCCAATCTAGTACATCTTAAAAAAAATAAAATTCCTAAATCAAATGAATATAATTTAACTAATAATGGTACACAAAGCCAAGTTGTTAAAGCTAAAAACAAAGAAAAAATAGGAGAAAAATAATAGCAAAGATAATTAGAAACTAAAGGATAAGTCTGTTCCTTAGAAAATAATTTAATTGCATCACAAAAAGGCTGAGGAATTCCTATTAATCCAACTTTATTTGGACCTTTACGAATTTGAATATAACCCAATACCTTACGCTCTAGTAAAGTCAAAAAAGCTACACCTACCAGAACACAAATAACTAAAATTAATATTCTTACCAAAGATAAAATTAATTCTATAAAAATCATAGTACTATTTGTAAATAATTTACATATATAAATTCTAAATTTATTGCACTAATCTGCCAAAATAGTAAATTATTTTAATAAAATTCAATTATTATATAATTATATTACAAGTATTTGGTCCTTTCGTACTAAAACACTTAATTTTTTTTTCTAAAGATAGAAACCAACCTGGCTTAAGCCGGTCTGAACTCAGATCATGTAAGAAATTAAAAGTCGAACAGACTTAATATTTTTAGCTTCTGCACCAAAAATTAATCTTAATCCAACATCGAGGTCGCAATCTATTTTATTGATATGAACTCTCCAAAATAATTACGCTGTTATCCCTAAGGTAACTTAAATTTTTAATCTATAATAAAGGATCAATTATTCATTAATTTATGTTTTAAAAATAACAAAAGTTATATAAATTTCATTGTCACCCCAACAAAATAATTTAATTTATAATATAATAATTAAACTAAAAAAATATTAAAAATTAAATTATAAAGATCTATAGGGTCTTCTCGTCTTTTAAAATTATTTTAGCTTTTTGACTAAAAAATAAAATTCAAAATATTTTAATGAGACAGCTAATATCTCGTCCAATCATTCATACAAGCTTTCAATTAAAAAACTAATGATTATGCTACCTTTGCACAGTTAGGATACTGCGGCCATTTAATAAAAATCAGTGGGCAGATTAGACTTTAAATACAATTCAAAAAGACATGTTTTTGTTAAACAGGCGAACATTAATTTTGCCGAATTCCTTAATAAAACCTATCAAAAATTTATATTTAAACTAAAATTTATACTAATTAAATCATTATTAATTAGATTTTTCTATTAAATCTAAAATTTTAATATAAATTTAAAAATAAATAAATAATAAAAAAAAAATATAAATTATAACAAATTTAAAATCAATTGCTAATTCTAAGCATATAAATATTTCAAAATTAATTATTTTTTAAAAATTTATTTAACAGCTCATCCCGTTAAATACTTTTATTATAAAAATTAATTTTAATAAAAAAAAATTAATCAATTTACAATAAATAAATTAAATTTATTTCTTAAAAAACTAGATATCAAAAAAACCGAATAACATTTCATTTCAAAAAAAATATTTATAATAATTATGACACATTAACTATTATATTTAATTAGATCTTTTCTTTTCGAGAAAATTTTAATAAAAAATATTTATTTAATAAACCCTGATACACAAGGTACAATAAATTAAATTTTCTTTATAAATGTAAAATTTTCAAATATTTCAAAATTCCTTCACAGTACATTAATTCTCTATAATAAAAATTATTTATTCTTTAAAAAATACTAAAACATTAATAAAATTATTTTTAATAAAATAAGTAAAATAAAATAATTAATAATTTAATTACATCAATTTATATTGATTTGCACAATAATCATTTCAATGTAAATGAAATACTTTACTAAATAAGCTTTAAATTGTCTTTCTAGATACACCTTCCGGTACATCTACTATGTTACGACTTATCTTACATTAATAGTAAAAGTGACGGGCGATGTGTGCATATTTTAGAGCTATAATCAATTTTATAATCTATTAAAAATTACTATCAAATCCACTTTCATAATTTTATTTCAAATACTAATCCATATAAATAAATTTATTGTAACCCATATAACACTTAACTATAAACTGCACCTTGACCTGATTTATTTTTTTATAAAAATCTTTAAAAATTATTTTTCTTATAAAATTTTTAATAACGGCGATATACAAATTGAAAACAAAATTAAGTAAGGTCCAACGTGGATTATCAATTACGTTACAGGTTCCTCTGAATAGACTAAAATACCGCCAAATTTTTTGAGTTTCAAGAATTTAACTACTACTACCCAAGCAAAAAAAAATTAATTTTTAATAATAGGGTATCTAATCCTAGTTTATAATAAAAATTTATTAGCTTCAACAAATCAAAAATATTAATAAAAAAAAATAAAATTTCACCTAAAATTCTTTAAATTATTAAAATTTATCAGTTTAACTAAAACTAAAAAAATTCATTTATGTATTTAGTATAACCGCAGCTGCTGGCACAAAATTAGCCTACATTATAAAGAATTATTAAATCTAAATTTCTTTAATATATAATATTAATCACTGCGAATATTCAAAATATAATTATCTTTAAGAAATATTATAAATTCACACAAAAATTTACATGTAAAATAAACTTATAATGAATTTATTATTAAGCCAAAATAAAACTTATTAAATTTTTTAAAAAATATTAATTAATTAAATTTATAATTTTTATAAATTTTTATAAATTAAATAATTTTAATTAATTAATTAATTATAAATATAATTTAATTTAAATAATTTATAAAAAGTAATACCTCCTATTTTTATTAAACCCCTTAATTTAATATATTAATTATAAAATAAAAAAAATATAAATATAATTAATTTATAAAATAAAAAAAAATATAAATAATATAAAAAAGTAATAATTATATTATAAATATAATTTAATTTAAATAATTTATAAAAAGTAATACCTCCTATTTTTATTAAACCCCTTAATTTAATATATTAATTATAAAATAAAAAAATATAAATATAATTAATTTATAAAATAAAAAAAAATATAAATAATATAAAAAAGTAATAATTATATTATAAATATAATTTAATTTAAATAATTTATAAAAAGTAATACCTCCTATTTTTATTAAACCCCTTAATTTAATATATTAATTATAAAATAAAAAAATATAAATATAATTAATTTATAAAATAAAAAAAAATATAAATAATATAAAAAAGTAATAATTATATTATAAATATAATTTAATTTAAATAATTTATAAAAAGTAATACCTCCTATTTTTATTAAACCCCTTAATTTAATATATTAATTATAAAATAAAAAAAATATAAATATAATTAATTTATAAAATAAAAAAAAATATAAATAATATAAAAAAGTAATAATTATATTATAAATATAATTTAATTTAAATAATTTATAAAAAGTAATACCTCCTATTTTTATTAAACCCCTTAATTTAATATATTAATTATAAAATAAAAAAATATAAATATAATTAATTTATAAAATAAAAAAAAATATAAATAATATAAAAAAGTAATAATTATATTATAAATATAATTTAATTTAAATAATTTATAAAAAGTAATACCTCCTATTTTTATTAAACCCCTTAATTTAATATATTAATTATAAAATAAAAAAAATATAAATATAATTAATTTATAAAATAAAAAAAAATATAAATAATATAAAAAAGTAATAATTATATTATAAATATAATTTAATTTAAATAATTTATAAAAAGTAATACCTCCTATTTTTATTAAACCCCTTAATTTAATATATTAATTATAAAATAAAAAAATATAAATATAATTAATTTATAAAATAAAAAAAAATATAAATAATATAAAAAAGTAATAATTATATTATAAATATAATTTAATTTAAATAATTTATAAAAAGTAATACCTCCTATTTTTATTAAACCCCTTAATTTAATATATTAATTATAAAATAAAAAAATATAAATATAATTAATTTATAAAATAAAAAAAAATATAAATAATATAAAAAAGTAATAATTATATTATAAATATAATTTAATTTAAATAATTTATAAAAAGTAATACCTCCTATTTTTATTAAACCCCTTAATTTAATATATTAATTATAAAATAAAAAAATATAAATATAATTAATTTATAAAATAAAAAAAAATATAAATAATATAAAAAAGTAATAATTATATTATAAATATAATTTAATTTAAATAATTTATAAAAAGTAATACCTCCTATTTTTATTAAACCCCTTAATTTAATATATTAATTATAAAATAAAAAAATATAAATATAATTAATTTATAAAATAAAAAAAAATATAAATAATATAAAAAAGTAATAATTATATTATAAATATAATTTAATTTAAATAATTTATAAAAAGTAATACCTCCTATTTTTATTAAACCCCTTAATTTAATATATTAATTATAAAATAAAAAAAATATAAATATAATTAATTTATAAAATAAAAAAAATATAAATAATATAAAAAAGTAATAATTATATTATAAATATAATTTAATTTAAATAATTTATAAAAAGTAATACCTCCTATTTATATTAAAAATTAAACAATCAATTAATAAATTATATTAAATATATTTTTTTTTTTTTTTTTTTAATATATGAAATTTATATAAAAAAATTTCTATATTAATAAAAATATTATATAAATACATAACTATAAATATATTATATATTTACTTATTCAATTTAAATTTATATAAATTAATACTTTAATATTAAAATTTTATTATTTATATACACAATATTTAACTATTTAAAATTATTTATAAAACATTTATATTATAAATTAATTATAATATAAAATAATTAATTAAATTTAAACTTTTACAAATATTTTATTTTTATAAAAACCATATTTATAAATAATAATAATAATAATTTACTTTCCATGTAAATCAAAAATCTATGTAATTTTTTAAAATAAATTTATTAATTT